ATTTTGGATAAACAAGGATTCAAATTCTTTATTGTCGAATTCAAGGAGGTCTTGCGTGAGATCAAGAATTCTCACGAGTTATTAGATTCATGGACCAAATTCAATTCAGTGCGCTCTTTCATTCGAATTTTTTTCGAACAGGAGCGTTTCCTCCAAATTTTGGACCCACGAATTTGGAGTATCCTATTTTCACGCAACTCACGGGGTTCGAGAAAGACTCGATATTTCACGATCAGAGGTGTATTACTATTTGTAGTAGTGGTCTTTATATACAGGATGAGCTGTCGGAATATGATCGAAAGAAAAAATCTCTATTTGACAGGGATTCTTCCTATACCCCTGAATTCCATTGGACACAGAAATGATACATTGGAAGAATCTTTTGGATTTTCAAATATCAATAGGTTGATTCTTCCGCTCCTCTATCTTCCAAAGGGAAAAAAGATCCCTGAGAGCTCTTTCCTGGATCCGAAAGAGAGTACTTGGGCTCTCCCAATAACTAAAAAGTTGATCATGCCCGAATCTAGCTGGGGTTCGCGGTGGTGGAGGAGCTGGATCGGAAAAAAGAGGGATTCCAGTTGTAAGATAGGTCATGAAACCGTTTCTGGAATTCAGATCTCATTCAAAGAGAAAAAGAGCAAATATCTAGAGTTTCTTGAGGATTCAGAATATCCCAAATTGATCAATCAAAGAGAGATTCAACAATTAAAAGAAGAATCGATTCTTTGGCATCCCTCTTCTTCCTTGGAAGGAACAGAGGAAGAAATCCAAGAATTTCTTGGCAATTCTACAAGATCCCTTCGTTCTTTTTTCTCTGACAGATGGTCAGAACTTTATCTGAGTTCGAATCCTACTGAGAGGTTCACTAGAGATCAGAAATTGTTGAAGAAAGAACAAGACCTTTCTTTTGTTCCCTACAGGCGATCGGAAAATCAAGAAATAGTGAATCTATTCAAGATCATTTCGTATTTACAAAAGACGGTCTCAATTTATCCTATTTCAATAAATGCAGAATGTGATAGGGTTCCGAAGGATGAATTGGGTGTGGACAGTTCCAACAAGATTTCATTTTTCAAAAGAAATCCAATTTTTGATTTATTGAATCTATTCCATGACCGGAGCAGGGGGGGATACACCTTAGATCGCTATTTTGAATCAGAAGAGCGATTTGAAGAAAGGGTCGATCTATTCACTCTATCAATAACCCAGCCCGATCTGGTGTATCATAAGGGATTTTCCTTTTCTATTGATTCCTACGGATTGGATCAAAAAAAATCCTTGAGTGAGGTCTTCGACTCCAGGGATGAGTCGAAAAAGAAATCTTTCTTGGTTCTACCTCCTCTTTTTTATGAAGAGAATGAATCTCTTTTTGGAAGGATCAGAAAAAAACGGGCCCGTATCTCCTACCGAAATGATTTGGAAGATCCCAACCTCAAAAAAGTGGTGTTTGCTATCAACAACATAATGGGGGCAGTCAATCAATATAGATTGATCCGAAATCTGATTCACATCCAAGAGAGCACCCAAGGGTACATAAAAAAGGTATTGGATCGATTCTTTTTAATCAATAGATCCACCCGCAACTTCGAGTCTGAAATTCCAGGAGCTCAAATAGGAAATGATACTATGAGTCATAGAACTCTAATGAAATATACGGTTAACCGATATTTATCGAGTTTGAAAAAATGTCCGAAGAAAAGCTTCGACCCTCTTCTTTTTAGCGAGAGATCCATGAATCGGGATCCTGCGGCATATAGAGACAAATGGTCCAAGGGGAGCAAGAATTTCCAGGAACATTTGGAGCATTTCGTTTCTGAGCAGAAGAAATGTTTTCAAGTGCATAAGAGCCATTTTCAAGTGCATAAGATCCGGTTTCAAGCAGTGTTCGATCGATTCCATCAATCTCAATATTCGATTGATTGGTCCGTGTTTATTGACAAAAAAGATTTGACTAAGTCTAAAGCACGTCTTTTCTTTTTGTTCGTATTAGTACGAACATTTTTGTACAAGTCGCTTTCTTTCTTGTTGTCGAAGTTACCTCTCGTGTTATCGAAGTTACTGCCCGTATTGTCGAAGTTACTGCCCTTTGTCTTTGTGAGTTGCGGGAATATCCCCATTCATAGGTCCGAGATCCGCATCTATGAATTGAAGGGTCCGACTGATCAACTCTGGAATCAGTTGTTAGAATCAACAGGTCTTCAAATCGTTCATTTGAACAAATTGAAACCCTTCTTATTGGATGATCATGAGACTTCCCAAAAATCCAAAATTGTAGGAACAGTTGATAACATGGATTCCTATTTATCAATTCTATTCGACGATCAAGAGAATTGGCTGAATCCCGTGAAAGCATTTAATAGAAGTTCATTGATATCTGCTTTTTATAAAGCAAATAGACTTCGATTCTTGAATAACCCACATCGGTTCTCCTTCTATTGTAACAAAATATTCCCTTTTGTTGCCGAAAAGGCTCGTTTCAAGAATTCTGATTTTTTATATAGACAATTCCTCACTAGTTTCTTCATTGGCAAGAAAAAATTTTCTTGCGGCGGTAAAAAAAAGAATGCTTTTGGGGAGAGAGTGACTCTTTTACCAATCGAGTCAGAGATATCTAAGATACTCATACCTGACGATTTTGCACAAAGTGGTGACGAAAGGTATAACTTGTGCAAATCTTTCCATTTCCCAACTCGATCCGGTCCATTAGTTGATAGAGCCCTTTACTCCATCGCCGACATTTCTGAAACACCTCTAACAGAGGGACAAATGGTCAATTTGGAAAGAACATATTGTCAACCTCTTTCAGATATTCATTTATCTGATTCAGAAAGGAAGAACTTGCATCAAGATCCCAATTTCAATTCAAACATGGGTTTGATTCACACTCCATATTCTGAAAAAGATTTACCGTTCGAAAAGAGGAAAAAACGGCATCTAGATCTAAATCTAAACAAATGTGTTGAGAAAGGGCAGATGTTTCGAACTCTTCTCTCGAAGATGTATCGAACCCTTCTCTCAAAATGGAATCTCTTCCAAACATATATGCCATGGTTCTTTACTTCGACAGGGTACAAATATCTAAGTTTACTAATTTTAGATCTTTTTTCAGACCTATTGCCGATACTCAGTCTAGGTATCCGTCAAAATTGTGTATCCCTTTTTGATCATATTATGGGTGATCTTAGGGATGATATTAGGCAGGGGATCATTAGACCGTGGCAAATTCTTCAGAAAAAATGGGTTCTTCCACAAAGGAATCGGATAAGGGAGATTTCGAGGATATGTTTACGCAATCTTACTCTGTCTGCAGAAAGGATTCGTCGAAATAATGAGTCACCATTGATATTCACACATGCACATCTGAGATCACCCAATGTTCTGGAGTTCTTCTATGCAACACTTTTCCTTCTTATTGTTGCTGCATATCTCGTTTGGACATATCTTTCCCGTCTTTCAAAAGACTATCTTGAGTTACATACAGAGCTCAAAAAGGTCAAATCTTTGATGATTCCATCATACACGATTGAGTTGCGAAAACTTCTCGATAGGTATCCTCCATCTGAACTGAATTCTTTCGGATTCAAGAATATCTTTCTAGTTGTTATGGAAGAATTAAAGGAGTCTCTTTCTGTCGTCGGCAACATGCTAGAGGGTGGTGGTCGCGCTTATGGGGTCGAATCAATCTTTTCTAATTGGAATATAAATCTCTTCGATATCAACGATCTCATAAGTCTCATACCAAATCCCATCGATCGAATCCTTTTTTCGATAAATACGAGACATTTAAGTCATACAAGTAAAGAGATCTATTCATTGATAAGAAAAAGAGAAAGGGTTTACGGTGCTTGGATTGATGATAAAATAGAATCCTTGCTCTCGACCTCTGTGGCTATTGATGATTGCGACAGAGGCAACTTGCTTCAGCTCTCCACCCTCACCTTAACGACAGAAAAAAGGATTGATCAAATTCTATTGAGTCTGACTCATAGTTCAAAGAATGTCTATGGTTCTCAAATGATTGAACAACCGGGAGAAATGTACTTACAACACTTAGTTGACCTTCAGAAGAAGTATCTACTGGCTTATGAGTTCAATACATCCTCTTTAGCAGAACGACGAATATTCCTTGCTCACTATCAGACAATGACTTATCCACAAACCTCATGTGGGGTTAATGGTTTTCATTTTCCATCTCATGAAAAACCCTTTTCGATACGCTTAGACCTATCCCCCCCTAGGGGTATTCTAGTAATAGGTTCTATAGGAACTGGACGATCCTATTTGATCAAATCCCTAGCGACAAATACCCACTTCCCCCTTATTACGTTAGAGATGGAAGCGCGCTCCTCCTGGCCTTTTTTCCAGCATTTGGAGGAGATCTATGGTGACCAGCTGGAGTATGTGTATGACGATACTAGTCTTAGTGTGGAGGTCGAGGAGGAGGAGGATACTTCCTGGGGTATTGAGGAGTTCAGTCTTCCTGATACTCAAGAGGATGGTGAGATTGAGGATCAGGCTGAGATGGATACGAGACGTGATCTTGATGGTATTGAGTATACCCATGCTATTGAGGATATGATTGATGTGGGGATTTCTGTTGATGCTCAGTTAAATTGTTTACCTGAGTCCATTCTCATCAACGAAATTGAGGGTCATGATGTGGATGAGCTCGACGAGGCGGAGACGGAGTTGTGGGAGTTATGGATGGAGGAGTGGGACCGGCACCTACTTGGTATCTCCCTTCAATTCGCATTAGTAAGAGCAATGACTCCTTGCATATTATGGATTCCAAACATTCATGATGTGTATCATGAGGATAGCGTAAGCTTAGCGGGATTACTGAATTCTCTCTCTGGGGATTGTGAAGGACGTTCCACTAGAAATACTCTAGTTATTGCTTCGACTCATCTTCCCAAAAAAGTGGATCCCGCACTAATAGCTTCAAATAGATTCAATACATGCATTAAGATACGAAGGCTTCTTAGTACACAAGAACGAGAGCGCTTTTTCACTCTTTCATATACTAGAGGCTTTCACTTGGAAAAGGAAATGTTCGATACTAATGGATTCAGGTCTATAACTACACAAGATCTTACAGCACTTACCAATGAGGCCCTATCGATTAGTATTACCCAAAAAAAATACATTCTAGACACTAATACAATTCGATTTGCTCTTCATAGGCAAACTTCGGCTGTGGAATCCCGGTCAATCTCGATTTCGGATCATGGCATCCTTTTCTATCAGACAGGAAGGGCTCTTGCACAAAATCTATTTATAAGTCAAGGCCTCATAGATCCTATCTCTGTATATATAAAGAAGAAGTCGTGTAACGACGACGGTTATTCATATTTGTACAGATGGTACTTCGAGCTTGGAACGAGCATGAAGAGGTTAACGATACTTCTTTATCTTTTGAGTTGTTTTGCCGGATCGGTTGCTCAAGACCTTTGGTCTTCACCTGGGTCCGATGACAAAACGGACACTTTTTCTTATGGACTTCTTGAGAATGATTCTTATCTAGCTCAGGGTCTATTAGAACTAGAAGGTGCTCTAGTGGCCTCACGGACAGAAAAAGCTTGCAGTCGGTTTGATAATGATCAAGTGACACTCTTTTTTCGGGCCGAACCAAGCTTAGATAGAATGGAAAATGGATTTTCTTCTATCTTTGAAGAAGCGGGAGAAGAAGGAGCCCCTGGCCTAGAGAAGCCTTTAGTCACTCACATAGTTTCGGCTCCTAGAATATGGAACCCTTGGCTCATTCTATTTGATTGGATCGATATCGAAGAGGCTGATCGTAAAGAGGAAGAGGCTGAGCGTAAAAAGGAAGAGGAAGAGGCTGAGCTTCAGGATGAAGGGGCTGAGCTTCAGGATGAAGGGGCTGAGCGTAAAGAGGAAGAGGCTGAGCTTCAAGAGTTTCAAGATCTTGAAGATCCTCAAGATGAAGAGGGTGGGCTTCAAGAGCTTCAAGGTCTTCAAAAGGAAGAGGCCTATCTTTATCAAAAGGCTGTTGAGCTTCAAGCTCAACAGGATGAGCTTCAAAAGTATGGTCCGGGGTTCTCGGAGAGTGGAATCATGAAGTATCCGACACGAACTCGATTTCGATTTTTCACAGAAAAAGGCTTTTTTCAAGGAAGCCAATTCATTTGGGACCCCGCGGATTCACTCTTTTTCCTACTCAAAGAGCAGGCCCTTAGCTTTGTGTTTTCGCATCCAGAGTTCTTTGCAGATGAAGAGATCTCAAAAGAAGGGCTTCTTGCTTTGACTGTCCAAAGACGTCCTTTCTTCGGAAGTTCCCACTGGTTTATCAAGAAGAGGCAAGAAAGGTACTTCGAATTCTTGATTCATCGCGAGAGATGGCTTAGAACGAGCAGTTCATTATCTAATGGATTTTTATGTTCTAAGACTCAGACTCTATTTGAGAGTTATCAGTACTTATCAAATCTCTTCCTATCTAACGGAAGGTTATTGGATCAAATGACAAAAACATTGTTGAGAAAAAGATGGATTTTCCCGGATGAAATGAAAATTCAAATTGGATTCATGTATACAGGAGAAGGATTTCCCATTACTTAGCCCGAAAGATATGTGGCCATGAAATTGAAATAGGGATTAAGTGGAACAGAATTGATTGAGTGGTAGAGTCGTGGTAAAGGCCTCTTTCTTCCATATCGTTCCGTGGACCTTAGCTCCACGGAACAATTCCAATAACGAATCATTGGTTTAACTGAATAACTAACTAAAAGAGTTAGAGCTTTCTCTTCGTTTCAGGTCGACGGATCTTCTCAATTGGAAGATCCCCTATATGGATAATACACATTCCAGTTGACCGAGCTTCATTCGAATTGTTTTGTGCCGCAGCAAAGATATCCACGGGGCGGTTCGTCCTATTCAGAGATGTAGGACCAAGAAGTACTCGATTCTCTTTCGGATAGGCCCTGAAAGGAGAAGGAGAGCTGGAATGCCAACAGGTGTATATTATTGAATTCACCCGACTGGATAGTACCCTTTTTGGGAACATCCCAGTGCCAAAGTCAATGAATGGGGTAAGGTAAGTCGCTAATCCCTAAAACGGACTAGGTCCTTTATCCGTTGGGCTACAGGCGGGCATTTTACCAGAGTTTTCTATTCTCTCAATCTACCCTTGAGAGATTCTTGTTGAAGCATATACTCGGGGGGTGGGTGCAAGGCGGACGATTTCAAAGTGGACTCGTCCATTCATTAGATAGAATGGATCACCAAGATCTTCTATTGAATTGCTCATTCAATGAGCATTCTGAATATTATGCCTTGAAGAGGACTCGAACCTCCATGCTTTTTAGCACGAGATTTTGAGTCTCGCGTGTCTACCATTTCACCACCAAGGCATCTTGAAAGTGAATTGTATTTCATGAATATGATATCTATCTAGTATCATGGATGGAATATATGACAAAGGTTGAGTGCTGGAGTCTTTCTGTTGATCGGTCATGTCATCAAGGCCCGGACATCCAATTGCTT